CGATGAATCAGCCCGGGTCGTTTTACTAATGGGATGTCCTAATACGTTACAAAATCTCGCTTTTGCCAATAATCGAATCAAAGAAATAAGTGGAACTCTTGTATCGAGTTTCTTCATAGCGTTATCTATTAGAAAAGTATTGTCCACCATTTGACTCCGTACTACTGAAGAATTTAGTCGCACACTTGAAAGATAGCCTAAAAAGTCGAGAGAATGCTTGGATAATTGGTTTATATAGCTCCTTTCCGGTTGAGACCCCGCAAAAAAATGACATTGACATAAATTAACAAGGTAAAATTTCCATTTATTCATCAGAAATGGCATATCTTTTGAAGCCAGAATTAATTTTCCTTGATATCTAACATAATGTGTGCAAGGATCCTTCAACAACCAAAGGATAACCTGAAAATAATTACGAAAGACTTCTGCAAGATGTTCTATTTTTCCATAGAAATGGATTCGCTCAAGAAGGACCCGAGAGGATGTTGACCATAAATGAGAATCTTGTTTACGTAGAAAAAGAAAAATAGATTCGTATTCCGACACATAAGAATTATATAGGAAGAAGAAAAATCTTGGATTACTTTGTGAAAAAATGTAAATGGATTTCTTTGGAGTAAGAAGACTATTCCAATTCCAATACTCATGGAGAACAAACCGTAATAAATGCAAAGAAGAAACATCTTTCACCCAGCATCGAAGGATTTGAACCAGGATTTCCAGATGGATCGGATAGGGTATTAGTACATCTAATACAGAACTTAAATGTGAAAATTTGTCCTCTAAAAAAGGAAATATTGAATGAATTGATCGTAAATTATGAGATTTGACTATTTCGGACCTTTCTAAAGAAGGTGCGAATCGGAGGGAAAATGGAATTTCCACAATGACTGAGAAACCCTCTGATATCATTTGATAATATAAATTCTTGTTGCATTTAAAAAATAGATTTTGGTTAGAATAATTAGTAGAAATAATCAACTGATTTTGTTGATCCATTCGAATAATTAAACGTTTTACAATTAGTAAACTAGATTTTTTTTCATAACTGACATTTTGCAACAAAATAGATCTATTTAAACCATAATCATGGGAAAGCACATAACTATACTCCCTAAAGATAAGTGGGTATAGGAAGTCATGCTGCCTAGATGGATCTAGTTCTAAATATCTTTGGAATTTTTCTTTTTCCATTTGAAATTCAATTTGAACCGAAGGTAAAAGGTAGGGTTTTTGAGATTCTCAAATGATACATAGTGCGATACAGTCAAAGCAATAGTATTTATAGTAAGAAAAGACTAAATACCACGGCAAGAAATAAACTCATCAACGGACTCTCTATCCTCTCCTTTTCCATCTAATTGGTTTATGTTGATTAAAGGCTAAGAAGATGACTCAAAATCCTTTATTTTTTCAAGCCAATCGCTCTTTTGATTTTGGAACCAATTTCTTTATCAATATACTGCTTCTTATACACCTTCATCTCCACCCCCTAATGGCGAATAGCTAATAGTTAGGACTCATAAAAAAAAAAAAGGATAATCCACTCAGGTAAAAAACCTTTCCCACATCAGGTACTAATGTATTTTTAACGTTTAATTAGAGTGGGAAATCATTCCAATTAAGATCCAATTAAGAACACAAGCTCGTTGCTTTTTTTCCTATAATTTGAGCCATAGTGCTCTATCCATTTATTCACTTGACCAAACTTTGAATGCATTTTTTTTGCGCCAAGAATTCAAGAAAAAGTTTTGATCAAGCCGATAAGAAAAAAATTCCTGGAATTATTCGTTGCTACGACATGCTGTTTTTTCCATTCATTCCTTTGTGGATCAGTCGCGATCTTCCCAACTCTACAGATAGTGTGGACGAATCAATTTCTTCATAGAAATGTGTAAAAGATGCTAGTCGCACTTAAAAGCCGAGTACTCTACCGTTGAGTTAGCAACCCTCCCGCCCCAAAAAACATAAAAATAATCAGGATGTGTAGATATAATCGGAATCCCAATAAAATAAAAAATAAATTGAATTGCACGGCACAATCCATTAAACTAGCAAGAAAATGAAATATAAAACTTTCGAATTGATTCTGAACATAAAAATGAATGGCTCAGATGCAAATACACTGAAATTCTTAAATAACAATATTAAAAAATCGAAATTGATAGGTCATTTCTTGTCACGTATGTTATCTATTGAATATTGAATAAAGTACAAAAACAAAAACCTATAGAAGGGAGAAAGATCGATTTACCCACACACAATGAATTATATTTGTTTGCTACCCTGTTGTCAATATGAGTGTGAATGTTGAAAAAAAAAGAAACTTGAACAGAATACAATGAAGAAAGCAAAAAAAATTATTAATAATTAATAAAATAAAGAAAATTATTTAAATCAAATTTAAATAATAATAAAATATGGATAAGATTAGAGAATTAAGATATATAATTAACAAACACAAGCCTAAGACTTGTGTTTTTTGGACTTGTGTTAAATTAAACAGGGGTAGACCAAGTTATATATAAATCATCCAACCCCTCTTTTTTGTATTGCATTAGTTGAATTTGCTTTTATTAAGGCAGAATTGTGTAAATGTAAAAACCCCGATTTCTTTGAAATGTCCTGAACTGTTTCTGTAGGTTGAGCACCCTTTTCAAGGAAATATAGAATGTCAGGAAAATTTAAATAGGTATGATCATTTATTGGATCATAAAAACCAACCTTACGAAGAGGTTTTCCTTCTCTTCGGGATCGAACATCAATTGCAACGATTCGATAAATAGTTCGTTGCTTTCGACCACACCGTCTCAAACGAAGTTTGAGCATATTCCTCCTTTAGTTTTAATTCGTTTTAATATGTAATTAATTCCCTTTTTTAATTTTTTAATATGTAATTAATTCCCTTATGGAATCATGAATAGTTGTTGGTTAAGGTGATACTATCTATATCCATTTTTTTAGTAATCCAGTCCAGATTTTTGACTTCTATATCTATAATATATATATCTATAATATATATCTATAATATATATGAATTATTTTTTATATGAATTATTTTTTATATGAATTATTTTTTGTTTACATATGTAATTAGATTAGTAGTTAGAGTAATTAGATTAAAAGAGATAAGAGGATTGAAATGGAGCTTTTCCATTTACGATTGATCGCTATATACTTCTCCGAGTAAGCATATGAGGGTTGGGGTTTCTAAATCAAAGAATAAGGCAAAGAAAAAGCATACTATTTTACTGGATGCTAGACTCTACTCTCTTGTATAGGTACAAAACAAAGCAAAACAAAAGAAGTACAGATTAAGCCATTCGTCCTATTTTTTACCCTACCCTAGTAAATTAATCGACTTAATCCTCTTGCTTAATCACCTTGATTGAGTTCAATTAGTACTCTTAGTTCTTAGTATTATAATGTATTATAATTCAATTCAGAAATCCAAAAAAGGTTTATATTTATAATTGGACTGCATCATTATCATTTAATGGATCGGGAATCGGAGGCACTTTCATATTTCGATTTAAAGTGCATAATTGAAAACACAAATAGATGTGGGCGTAAGCTTTGTTTTTCTAAAAAACGAACAGAAATATGAATTATCAAGGAGCTGGGCATGGGATGAAAAGAGCATCTGGCTTTTTTTTATTTCAAAAAGATTTTGATCCATGTTCTCATCTTTCTAGGATCAAAAATAGATTCAATTGCATCACTGTCTATTTGATTTGAACTCAATCCAATCAATTTATGCAAAATATGATTCAAAGAAGAATCACTTTAAATAAGTCAAAAATGAAAATTGAAAATGAAGAAGAATCACATCTATTAGAATCTTAAAGATAAAATGAATTAGAATCTTAAATTAAACAGAAAGTTGTTCAAAAATCAAAAAGACAATCCTTTTTTCTTCTCATATACTGAAAATAAAGATTCTATATACCGAGAATACCTATTCTCATAGAAATAATATAATTAGAAATAATATAATGGGTATGCTCTGGGACGGAAGGATTCGAACCTCCGAATAGCGGGACCAAAACCCGTTGCCTTACCACTTGGCCACGCCCCATATTCGATTTCTATTCGTTACTACTAAACACTAATATTAGTATTGGTTGTTCGTCAATTCCAGTCAAAAAGATCTCTAAACTAGATTCTTCATAAGATTTTGATACATGTAGATATAAAATTAAACTGAATTTATTGATCATAATATATAATTCAATTAAGATATTGGATGAAAGTACGATTTCTTCTATATCTTTCTTTTTTTTTTTTTTTTTTTTTTTGAGAGAATTGAATGAAGGTTTTTTGATTGGTCTACCCTACTTTAAATTGTTTAATTTATTATTCATTTTAAAATGAATAATAAATTAAAAACTCAATAAAAAAAAAAAGATACAATTATCTTTCTATTTTTAAGAAAAAAATTTGTTATGCTTAATATCTTTAGTTTGATCTGGATCTGTTTTAATTCTCTCCTTTATTCAAGCAGTTTTCTCTTCGCTAAATTGCCTGAGGCCTACGCTTTTTTGAAGCCAATCATAGATGTTATGCCAGTCATACCTGTGCTCTTTCTTCTCTTAGCCTTTGTTTGGCAAGCTGCTGTCAGTTTTCGATAAGATCTTAAATACTGTTCTAACCTTCCAAAATTCATGATTTATTCACGAAAAAAAATCATAACAATTGATAAGATCAGATAAGTCGTAACAGTCTGAATCCTCAAGTCAACGATCGAGATTCCTGTATAGCCACGATAAATCTGTATCCACAGATTTCCTCATTCTTCACTTTTTTCCATTGAAAGAACTTATTCGATTAGTCTATATATTATTAGAATATTTTATCATATATACTAGAATAGAATATTCGACTTAGAGTCCCCCATAATATCTAATTGTCGGTATGAAATAAAATAAAATAAAAAAAATTTTTTATAATGAAGGACTCGACAAAATTTTACAAATGCATTGCTGAAATGGAATCTTTTTTCTATTTCTATAAAGCACTTGATTTCTTGGTGTCAAAATAGACTATGTGTTCTAAAAATCGAGAATCTATTCTCTTCCCCCCCAAAAAAAAGAATCTTGGAGATTGTGTAATGCTTACTCTCAAACTTTTTGTTTACACGGTAGTGATATTCTTTGTTTCTCTCTTCATCTTCGGATTCCTATCTAATGATCCAGGACGAAATCCCGGACGCGAAGAATAAAAAAATTGTTTTTTTGCTTGATTTTGAAATGTTCTTAGGATTTTATCTGTTTCACACCCTGAACTCTAAAAATGAAAATAAAAATTATAATACTTAATAAGACTATATACTTAATAAGACTATAATATATATATATATGATATATATATGAAAAAACAAAAAAGAAAAACAAAAACCAAGAGGGTTTGACAAATTCGAAAGAGAATTCAAATATCAAGACCAAGTTATCAACGTAACAGAAATGGAAAGAGAGGGATTCGAACCCTCGGTACGAAGAACTCGTACAACGAATTAGCAATCCGACGCTTTAGTCCACTCAGCCATCTCTCCTAATTACAATTAATTGAATTCATTTCAGTATCGAATTAATATTAATTAAAGAATTAATAAAACAAATTCCTAAGCGAAAGTTCAATAATTAATATTAACTATAATAATTAAATTAAATAATTAATATTAACTAGATAAAATATAAAATAAATAAAATAATTAATATTAACTATAATAAAAAATAAAATAAAATAAAATAAAAAAAAGAGTTATATTGTTATATTATAGATATAAAATAAAAATATGGAATAAAGTTTTATCAAATATCTAACTTTTATCGGCAATTCAATTTAGATAAAAGTTAGATAAAGTAAGTGCTCAAAAAAGATACCTCCAACCCAATATTCCAATCAATACAGACTCAATATACAATCTATATATCTAGATATATTATTATAGACTCTCTTTTTTTTTACTTACTTTACTTTTTTACTTTTTCTTTTTACTGGACACAAAAAAATCTAAAAAGACTGTGGTTTCTTGAACAATAAATTCTTATGTTATAAATTTGTTATAAATTCATTAGTTTTGGACAGTAACCTCTGTCAACAAAAAACCCTCTCGAAAAAGAAAGCCTTTTTTCCGTTTTTTGAGTTAGTTGAATGAGTTTTCTTTTCCTAAGCCCACTATGTGTACTGACAAAAAAATCGATCAATGCTCTCGTTTTCATGAGTCGTTTTTAATCCTATATTGATTCCGACCAATTACTTTGCTCGACAAAAGACCTTTTCTAGAAGATAATGGCATCATAGCGGGTATAGTTTAGTGGTAAAAGTGTGATTCGTTCTAGTAATCCCCTTAAGAGTTAAGGGATCCCTCGGTTGGATTAATATTCCGATCAAAAACTTTATTTCTTAAAAGGATTTAATCCTTCCCCTTTCAATAAAAGATTCGAAGAAGAATATACATTCTCGTGATTTGTATCCAAGAATCAACTATAACTTCATAAACAGAAATTGGATTATGAAATTACGAAACATAATTTTTGAATTGGATGAATATATTCAATTGAATGAGTATGAGTAAAGGATCCATGGATAAATATAGAAAAGTTTCTTTCTAATCGTAACTAAATCTTCGATTTTTTTTTGTCGAGAAAGGATTGAAGCGAAATAGCTATTAAAAGGTGACTTTGGTTTACTAAAGACATCCATTTTTTTTGAGTATTATTAGCCCGGCGGAAACAAAAGACTTTTCCTAAGGATTCTTTCAAATAGAAATAGAGAACGAAGTAACTAGAAAAATTGTTCAAATTCCCCTCTTCTAGAGGGATCATCTAGAAAGCACATTCTTTTGAATGCAGTAAGAGAGAAAGCTGACATAGATATTATGGGTCCAAGTTAAAGAAGTTAACTTTCCTTTGTATTTTCTCTTAAATTTTTATTAATAACAATTTGATTGTTTTTTCTTTTTTTTTTGTTCACGTCTTATATTCACGTCTTATATCCGAAAATTTCTCGATAGTCCATAAAGGAGCCGAATGAAACAAAAGTTTCATGTTTGGTTTTGAATTAGAGACGTTAAGATGAATCAACGTCGACTATAACCCCTAGCCTTCCAAGCTAACGATGCGGGTTCGATTCCCGCTACCCGCTCTATAGATTATTATAGACTCTATAAATGGAGTCGATATAGGATTAGGATCCATTTGGCTCGAATAGAATAAAAACAGATAGAATATAGAATAAAGTAAAATAAGATAAAGTAAAATAAGAAGAATTTTTTTATTATTTGTAATAAAATTCCATTAAAATTCAATATAAAAAAAAGGTAAGATCCTCTATTTTATTACTAACTTATTACTAAAACGAATTACATTCTTATTCTTTTCTATTCTTATATTTATTCTATTTTCGTTTTCATTTTTAATCATAAATTTCATAATAAAATAGAATAAATTTTGAAGAATTAATACATCATTGAATTAAATAATTCAATTAAATAGGCCA